AATACAGCATCTATAGGATAACTTCCGTCTTTAAAGTTATTTGGTGTTTTTATACCATATCCGCGATTCCTTTGGATTTGTAATCCAATACACAAGTCAATTGGTTCAGTCAGACTAGCTATATGTTGTGTATGATCAACGATTTCCACGGAAGGTGGTGAGATAATGTCTTGAGCAGTTATATATCCAGGACCATTGACACAAATAGATGCATTGCGAGTTCCATACATATGATTTCTCAATACAACTTCCTTTAAATTCATTAAAATTTCATGTACGGATTCTTGAATACCTACTATGGTAGAATATTCATGTGGTATTTTCTCAGATTTTGCACGTGTGATACATGTTCCTTCTATTTCTCCAAGCAAAGCTCTTCGCATCGCAATGCCTATTGTATCGGCTTGACCTTTCATAAGTGGAGACAAAATAAAGCGTCCATAATAAAGACGCTTACTATCTGCTCTTGATTCAACACACTTCCACTCTAGTGTCCGAGTAGATACTGTTACTTTCTCTCGAACCATAGTAATATTATTTGATCAGATCATTAGAATCATTTATTTCTCTTGCAACCTCATTTTTACACACGTCTTTTTTTAGGAGGTCTACATCCATTATGTGGCATAGGGGTTACGTCCCGTACGAAACTTAATAGTATACCACTTCTGCGAATAGCCCGTAATGCTGCATCTCTTCCGAGACCAGGACCTTTTATCATTACTTCTGCTCGTTGCATACCTTGATCTACTACTGTACGAATAGCATTTCCTGCTGCTGTTTGAGCAGCAAATGGTGTCCCTCTTCTTGTACCCCTGAATCCACAAGTACCGGCGGAGGACCAAGAAACCACCCGACCCCGTACATCTGTAACAGTCACAATGGTATTGTTGAAACTTGCTTGAACATGAATAACTCCCTTTGGGAGTCTACGTGCACTCTTACGTGAACCAATAAGTCCAGTCCTACGTGAACCAATTCTTGGTATAGGTTTTGCCATATTTTATCATCTCATATTTATGAGTCAGAGATATATGGAGATATCCATTTCATGTTAAAACAGATCTATTTGTCCATCGGGTCAGTTCCTTTTAGAAAGATTATCCTTGTCTTTGTTTATGTCTTGGGTTGGAACAGATTACTATAATTCGTCCCCGCCTACGGATCAGTCGACATTTTTCACAAATTTTACGAACAGAGGCCCTTATCTTCATATTTATAATTCCTTATCTTAATTCCGAATCCATTTCTTTGAAGAAAATAAATTTCAAAAAATTTTTCATTTTGAATTGTATCCCCATAAATAAAGTAATGTTGAAGTTTTAAAAACCACCTAGTCGTTCGAATCCTTGTTGCGGAGTCTATAAATTATACGCCCTCGGGTTGAATCATAACGACTTACTTCAATTTTGACTCTATCTCCTGGTAGTATCCGTATAAAACTACGGCGGATCCTTCCTGAAACATAACCTAGAATCAGATCTTCATTATCTAAACGAACCCGGAACATACCATTGGGAAGTGATTCAGTAATTAAACCTTCATGAACCCATTTTTGTTCTTTCATTCCAGGTAAAACCCCCTTAAAGTATCAACTAATGGAGGAGGAGTGATATTAGATAACCTGTTCTGTCTCGTTTTTTTTTCACAAATAGGAAATTTTGTATCTAATTCGGATATTAGAAGGATTACCATATATAACACAAAATTTCTCCGCCGATTCCTTCTAGTCGAGCCTCTCGGTCTGTCATTATACCTCGAGAAGTAGAAACAATTACAATCCCCATTCCACCCAAAATTTTTGGAATTCTTTGATAATTAGAATAGATTCGTAGACCAGGTCGACTGATCCGTTTTAAATTTAAAGTCGTTTTATATGGCCCCTTCCTATTCCTTCTATGTCGTAGGGTTAAAACCAAAAAATCTTTGTCATTTTCCCGATGTTTTCTGACGTTTTCTATAAAGCCTTCTTGTAAAAGTATTTTAACAATGTTTTCTGTGATGTTAGTAGATGTTATTCGAACCGTCCCTTTTCTATGCATGTCAGCATTTCGTATGGAGGTTATTATGTCAGCAATGGTGTCTCTACCCATAATGAACTAAAATTATTGGTGCCGCAAAATTTGGATCTAATAAACATGATATTTTTTTGTTATGATATGATATATACGTGAGACACAATCTATTAATTACATTCAAATCCTCTATCTACTATAACTCTATATCATGGTCTTATCTTATAATACTTCAGGGGCTAATGAAACTATTTTAGTAAAATTTAACTGTCTTAATTCCCGGGCGATCGCACCAAAAACTCGAGTTCCTTTTGGATTTCCTTCTTGATCGATGACAACTGCAGCATTGTCATCATATCGGATTATCATACCATTGTCACGTTTGAGTTCTTTACAAGTACGTACAATTACAGCTCTGATCACTTCTGATCTTTTTAGAGGCATATTTGGTACTGCTTCTTTGATCACAGCAACAATAACATCAC